TTGACCTGACCAGGAAAAATTTATCCTATTTTTAAGATACTTCTTAATTGAATTCAATTTGAATGGAGGTGATTTGGATTGATGTAAGTACAGGATTACTTTTATCTATTCTCGAAAGCAAAGGTTAAAACTTTATCTTTATATTATTAAATATTACATTATTCGAATAAAAATTGATTTTAAATGAAAATCAAGCCACGACCCTTACGAACCAACCGTTCTTTTGTATTGACCAAGCAAAAACCTCATTCCTTTAACTGCAAAAAAATCTAAAAGCTATTTTTTTTTTGAATTTTTAAATGTTTTGCGAATCAAGAGTTTTATACATTGTTTAGTTGAGATAAATTCGAAGAAATTGTTCGAATAGTGTAATCTTCAATTATTGATACAGGTAACCGGCCTAAAGCAATTTGATTATAATTCAATTCATGACGATTATAAGTAGAAAGCTCATATTCTTCGGACATTGATAAACAATTTGTTGGACAATACTCAACACAATTACCACAAAATATACAAATTCCAAAATCAATACTGTAATTAAGTAATCGTTTTTTTCGAATATCAGTTTGAAATTTCCAATCTACAACGGGTAGATCTATAGGGCATACACGAACACATACTTCACAAGCAATGCATTTATCAAATTCAAAGTGGATTCGACCTCGGAAACGTTCTGATGTAATCAATTTTTCGTAGGGGTATTGAATAGTTACAGGTAAACGATTCGCGTGGGACAGGGTAATCATGAAACCTTGACCAATATACCTGGCAGCTCGTATTGTTTGTTGACTAGAGTTCAAGAACCGAGTTAGCATAGGGAACATATCTGAATATCTATAAATAAGTTTACTGGTTTCTTTCTCTTGTTTGAGACAAGTTATGAAGAATAGAATATTCTATTCCTTTACAGTGAAAGAAGCTGGAACGAAGTTGTTAATAATAGATTACCTAAAGAAATAGGTAAAAGAAATTTCCATCCAAGATTTAATAGTTGGTCCATTCTTAGTCTTGGTAACGTCCATCTTGTTGCAATAGAAATAAACAAGAACAAATAAGTTTTAGCCAGTGTAATAAAGATACCTATTATTGTTACAAAAACTTTCCCTCTTTTATTTATGTCAAAAATTTCAGGACTAAATAGGTTTGGAATAGAAAGATTCCAACCCCCCAAGTAAAGAACTGTTACAAATAACGAAGAAACTAGTAGATTTAGATACGAAGCAACATAAAATAAGCCAAATTTTATACCTGAATATTCGGTTTGATAACCAGCTACTAATTCTTCTTCTGCTTCTGGTAAATCAAAAGGTAATCTCTCACACTCGGCTAGAGAAGAAATTAGAAAAATGATAAACCCTATAGGTTGACGCCACAAATTCCATCCCCAAAAACCATATTTTGATTGTGTTTCAACTATATCAACTGTACTTAAACTGTTAGATAATCATAGTCGACAATAACATCACTGTTCTCGTCACTATTACAGAACCGTACATGAGATTTTCACCTCATACGGCTCCTCATAGGTCACAAATCAATATAAGAACCTTTCAACTTTATTTATCTTGATGTATTTGTTGATGTGTTTGTAAGATCGATAGAGAATCAAATTCTTATCCTAAGGCCTATAATTAGACTAATGGAATTCTGTCTGCTAGATTTATAATAAAATAATAAAAAAGTGCTTCGGAATTGATCTCATATTTTAAAAATTTTCATTTTTCTTTGTTAATTAAAAACTTTACCCTTGAATGAAAAAAATAATTTTTAGAGGAATATCACATAGATATTTCAACCTATCTTTTTCTCATTTTCGATTACGAAAAAGCATTTAGACATTGCATTACATAACAAGAATTTTATTTCGTTCCTATTCTCCTTTCTCAGAAAAAGAGGCATTATTCGTATTATCAAAAGTAAAAGATTTCTTCGTTTTGATAGTTATTTACTTAATCAGTGGACAGGAACATACTCTGGATCGAAATCATGGGGAGTACTTCTTAATCATTTCTACCAACTTAAAGCCCCAATTCGAATTACTTTTCTATAAAAAAATATCCTATTGGATAATTTAAAGAATCTCCATTACTAATCCTTTGTGTATCTTGGTCTTCCTAACCATCCACTTATTTTTTTTTGAATCTCTCATTAGGGTAATACCTCTATGGTAATAGTATAGAAAAAAACCCATACAATTGATCTTTTAAACCCGCTTCAAGCCATGATGACTAATCAGCCAATCTTGGGGTAAACAGCCTTGACTGCTTATGTTTACTTTCACTTAATTCTTGTACATAGGAAATGAGATTGAATTCCTTTAACAGCAAATTTAGAAGCCGTTTTATTTCACTCATATAACTATCTGGTTTAATTCATCAACCTAATGATGAATAAAAAAATAGATATTCAAATCATTTAACTTTCTTCTTAGAAAGAAAAGAAATGGAGGAATTTTTATGTCTTACCGAATCACACGTAGAGATATTGATAATACACATAGAGTTAATGGTATTTCATAACTAATTGATTGAGCAGCAGCCCTTAATCCACCTAAAAAGGAATATTTATTATTTGATCCATAGCCTGACATAAGTAATCCAACGGGAGCAAGACTTGAAACGGCGATCCATAAAAAAACACCAATACTAAGATCAGCTAGAATAAAGCGATAGCTAAAAGGAATTATTGAATAACTTAGTAAAATGGATATGACTGCTATGGATGGACCAATACTGAATAAACGAGTATCTCCTTTAGACGGAAGAAGATTTTCTTTGAAAAGTAGTTTTGTACCATCTGCTAAAGCTTGAAGCATTCCCAAAGGACCTGCATATTCGGGTCCAATACGTTGCTGTATCTCTGCAGATATTTCTCTTTCTAACCAAACAATTACTAGTACACCCAGTGTGATTCCTAATACAAGAATGAAAATAGGGACAAGCATCCATACGAGCCCATAAACTTCTTTTAAGGATTCCAATCTGAAAAAAGAATGAATAGCTTCTATTTCTGTTATATCAATTATCATTTCAACGATCAACTTCTCCCATAATGATATCTATACTACCTAGTATCGTCATAATATCAGCCAATTTCATTCTTTTAACTAACTGCGGAAGAATTTGCAAGTTGATAAACCCCGGCGGTCGGATTTTCCATCTCCAAGGAAAAACACTCTGATCTCCGATCAGAAAAATTCCCAATTCTCCTTTTGGTGCTTCGACTCTTACATAAAGTTCTTGCTTGGATAATTCAAAAGTTGGAGAAGGTTTTTTACTAATAAATCGATATTCAAAATCATTCCATTCAGGGTCTTTTATTCTATCAAAGCGCCGGCTTTCTAAATTCTCATAGGGCCCCCCTGGAATTCCTTCCAGGGCCTGTTGGATAATTTTTATGGATTCTGTCATTTCGCCGATTCGTACTAAATAACGAGCTAATGAATCTCCTTCTTTTTGCCATTGAATCTCCCAATTAAATTCGTCATAACACTCATAACGATCAACTTTACGAAGATCCCATTGTATTCCGGAAGCTCGTAGCATTGGCCCCGATAAACCCCAATTTAATGCTTCTTCTCCGCCAATAATACCTACGCCTTCAACTCGTTCTAAAAAAATAGGATTTCGTGTAATAAGCTTTTGATATTCAGCAACCCCAGTTAAAAAATAATCGCAAAAATCTAAACATTTATCTATCCAGCCATGAGGTAGATCAGCAGTGACTCCTCCGATACGAAAATAATTATGCATCATGCGCATACCGGTAGCAGCTTCGAATAAGTCATATATCAATTCTCGTTCTCGCAAAATATAGAAAAAGGGGGTCTGTGCCCCAATATCTGCCATAAAAGGGCCAAGCCATAACAAATGGGAAGCGATACGACTTAACTCCAGCATAATAGCTCTAATATAGCTAGCCCTTTTAGGTACTTGAATATTGCCTAGCTGTTCAGGTCCGTTTACGGTTATTGCTTCTGTAAACATAGTAGCTAAATAATCCCAACGTGTTACATAAGGCAAATATTGTATAATTGTTCGATTTTCCGCAATTTTTTCCATTCCTCTATGTAAATAACCCAATATAGGTTCACAGTCAATAACATCTTCACCGTCGAGAGTAACGATTAGTCGAAGAACACCGTGCATTGATGGGTGGTGAGGGCCCATATTGACTATCATAAGGTCGTTTCTTGTAGTTGGTGTAATCATAAGTTTTTCCCGAGTCAGTCTTCCATGCATTGCTGAAAGTAAAAAGAAATTCATCAAAATTTAAACGACTAAGCTCATCAAGACTAAGCTCGTCAAATGATATCATGCTTCAAATTAACGAGTTTTTATTTCTCGAATATCCAACTCATCAATTAATTCTTTATAGCGTCCTCTATTTCTTTTTGACAAATAGGCTAGTAGTCGTTGACGTTTTCCCAAAATTTTTCGCAAACCTTTCTGAGATGAAAAGTCTTTTTTGTGCAATTCCAGATGTGAAGTAAGTCTCCTTATCTTAGTGGTGAAACTGAATACTTGAAATTCAACAGACCCTCTATTTTCTTTATTTTCTTTTTGAGAAATAATAGAAATTACTGAATTTTTTACCATAAAAAACTCTCCTTTCCCCTTGTACAGATATGGATTTTACCGATCAGTAATAAGTATAAGTAATAATAATGCCATTAATTTTGATGTGGTATATACAATAATTTAATCCAAATAACTCCTTTCTGAATTCAAACCAATCAATCGAATTGGAAATTGGATTTAGATAGGAATAGAAAAAGATTGGTACATTTTTGCATCGAAGAATTTAGACCTAAAATTAAGAAGTTTCTATTGATTCATTTGGAAAACTAATTGAGATATTATTCATAATTCATTTCATCTTGAATACTAGAATGAAATGTGAGACAAGAAAAGTACGTGATCTGTATATTTGTTTACTTTCATATACCCTATATTATATATAGATTAATATAGATTATATATAGGGTATATAGAAATAGGGTTTAGGGTATATATAGAAAAATTGTATTATTCACAGAATTTCAATCGCGGATACAGATGTATTCTTAACATACTGAAACGACTGCCATTATTGGTATCAAACCAATAACGATTCATACAAGCTAAATCTTCTAATCGATAATTAGGCCAAAGAAAGAACTTTAATTTCATTAATTGATTTTTCTCTCTATCAAGATAATTATTGTCATGTGAAACTCGGCTGCTGTTTTTTATGTTCTTTCTATTCCAAAATACTGGATTTCTATATGTATAATTTTCATTCTTTGAATTGAAACAAATTAGAATTCTCGCTTTTCTACGACGTTTAAACGATAAAATATTTTCTGGAACAAGTAAATCAAAATGATTTTTGTCTCTATTTTCATTTATTCTTTGATGTGGTGAAATTGTTTCATCCAAATTTGTCCTAGAAACATATCTTTGCTCTTGATATTTTTGATTAATTTGATGCTTACTCTTATGAAGCAACGAAATACCTACGGTTTGGTACATAATAAATTGTCCATCTTTTTTTCCAGACAAACGAAGTGGTTCTACAATCAATACCCCCCTCTTCATTAATTCTGAAAGAGTTAAATTACTTTGAATCGGCATTCTATCCAAATTTATTTCTCTCTTTTGAATGGAGGTTATAGTCATTTTTTTTGGATCTATCAGTCTAAGCAGAAGACAATATGCCTTGATATTATTGATCATTCTTTGATTTAAAGTTGTGCACCATTTCAACTGAAAAACCAAATAACGTTTCAGGAAGAAATCTAGTTCTGCTTCTGTATTGCTTTTGTATTGTTTTCTCTTTTTCCCCTTTTTTATGTCCAAGCTTGCATAATTATCTTCAATATCTTTTTGTTGTGAGAGAACGGATCCACGATCTCCTTGACTTATGGGTTCTTTTTCTTCTTGATTTCGATGCTTTTTATTCGAGGCTATCAACAAATTAATCTTTTTCTTTTCATTAATCTTTTTATTTTCACTACTATTTAAATTTAAAAGAAGTAATTTGCTTGGTATAAACCAAGGTTTTGTTTTATATGCCTTATAAAGTAACACAAATTCTGGGAAGAGCCAAAATTCCAGATTCGATATGGGGCGCTTTAGTATTTTTTCATTCATTCCCATCCAATCAAAAAATCCTTTGTGGGGGTTTGGTGAATTGGTTTCTGGAATCATAAGATAAAAAATATTTTTTTTAGAAATTATTTGAGAATTGTTAGTAGGAATTTGAGTATTTTGATTCCTATTGGTATCAATAATGATCCAGGTCTCAATATCGGCTTTTTGGCTAAGATAAAAATTGAAAAATTTCCAATCAAAGTTTTTTCTATCGGCCGATTTTTCCATATATGGAATATCAACCTGTCCTAGATCATTTTGAATAGGGATGTTCCTCAGTATATCAAAAAAGGCCTTTTTAGGCCTGTTATAAGTATAATAAATTTCTTGGTTCTTATTTTCTTGAAAGGGAAATCTATAAAAAAAACATTCCGTTTTATTATCATAATTAATAAATTTATATGATAAAAGATTATATCTATAATATTTTCGAAAATTACTTTTTTCATTGGATAATAAATATACTTCCGATTTTTTTTTGGAACCAACCAATTGGTCTTTTTCATATGAATGCCGTTTGCTTAAATTTTCCTTTTTAACTATACAACGCTGGCGAACTCTATTTCGCCATTTTTCTGGTATTAATCTAGACCATCCGATCTGAGATAAATGGTATTGATAATGTCCTTTTAACCAGTTTTTCCATTGATTCGTTTCATAGCTTGGAAGTTTTTTATTTGCTAATTTCGAATGAATCATTCCTTGTCTTTCAAAAGAATCCTTTATTTTAGACTTAAGAAAAGGGGGGATTCTTTGATATTGAACAACAGATCTTACCGAGTTCCTAATTTGAATTTGTGATAATTTGTAAAATACATATGCTTGTGACACGTAGGATAAGTCATAAAAAATACGTGAATTTTCTTTAATATTACTAATATTATCAAATGGCTTTTTTATAGTCGAAATAAATGTAATTGGAGTTTTCTTTTTTTTATTAATTCTTTCTTGTTTTCTTTCATTATTGTAAATCGATTTATCAATAATTTTTTTTGTTACTTTAAGAAAAAGTTTTGTATTTATTCTGGGAATATTAATGATAGATAAAAATAGATCTGTGTAGATTTTTTCAATGAAAATTTTAAAAAAAGGGGGGAATTTATAGATTAATCGAGCATTTCTTCTTTTTAATATTTGCCATTTTTCGAATCTTTTAGCATTAGAATTTGTTTTGTTAGGACTAAGATTATTTATTCTTGGAGTTACTTTTTTTTTCTCTTTTGAGATTCTTTTTATTTGATTTCGAATTTTACTTGTTCTATCAGCGAGATCCTTCGTTTTTTTTTCCGTCAATGAATAATTTGACGAACTCGGAGATGCAATTTGATTAAATGATTCGTGAATTATCTGATTGCTTATCATG